CTTATTCTATTATAAGTAAATCTAAAAAAATAAAAGGTTCTGCAAAATCTGGAAAAATCGAAACTCAGAATAGAAATCTTTGACGATCTTTGACGAATGGGCTCCAGAATTGTTATTATTTCGACACAAGAAAAGGAATTTTACACATCCCTTTCTTGTGCCGAAGGCTAGGAAGACGAAGAATACTCCCTGTAATTATTTGTTCCCCTCATTTATCCTTCCTTTCTATTCTCCGCTTACTTATCTTATGTTTAGTATCTAATCAAATTGAATTTAGAAAACAAAATCCATTCTGTGACATTTCAATCTGACAATAGGGATATAATTACACCCCTCCCATTTAGATTGATATAATTACACCCCTCCCATTTAGATTGAAAAAAAAAAGAAGGGGTAAAGACAAAAAGTCTTCTTCACAATATACATATTTTGAATACGGTAAAAGTTATTCCTAGAGAAAGAATATAAAGAAGCAAAAGACTTTTCATACTTTTTTTTCATCATACGTAACCTAATTGCCAGGAAGAATTTGTTCTTTATTTACAAATTTGATGTTGATAAATCCACGGATCTAGAAATTCATTTCGGACACTTGAACCTTCTCAAATTGTTTCTTTTTAAGAACCAAAAAGATTTGTGCAAAAACAATAGATGCCAAGAAGAACAAAAGGCCTTGGACACGTAGTGGATCTTGAAGTACTATTTCTGCATCCCCCTGACCAAATCCACCCACATTAGGATTACTTGTTAATGGTTGATCGAGTTTGATAGATTCACCCTCTGAAACAAGAAGTTCTGGTCCTGGGGGGATAATATCAACCACTTGATGTCCATCCAATGTATCCGTTATGGTTATTTCGTACCCCCCTTTTTCTTTTCGTATGATTTTGCTTACTATACCGGTTGCCGTAGCATTATAAACTGTATTGTTACTTTTGTTCCCGTCGGGATAAACCTGACCCCTTCCCCTGTTTCCGCCTACGTATATGGGATATTTTAAGAAATGAACATCCTTATTACTAGCAGGGTCTGGGGAAAGAATAGGAAAAGTAATTTCACTATATTTTTGACCAGGAACAGGACCTATCACAAGAATATTTTTCTTAGTGGGGCGGTAGTTCTGAAAAGACAGATTGCCTATCTTTTCTTTCATCTCGGGCGAAATACGATCAGGTGGGGCTAACTCAAACCCCTCCGGTAAAATAAGAACAGCACCCACATTCAAAGCCCCTTTCTTACCATTAGCAAGAACTTGTTTCAGTTGCATATCATAAGGAATTTTAACAACCGCTTCAAATACAGTATCAGGAAGTACCGCTTGTGGAACCTCAATATCCACGGGTTTATTAGCTAAATGGCAATTGGCACATACAATACGCCCAGTTGCTTCTCGTGGATTTTCATACCCCTGCTGCGCAAAAATGGGATATGCATTTGAAATGGATGCCCCGGTTATTATATAGATCATGAGCGATACGTAAATGGATCGAGTAATCTCCTCCTTTATCCAAGAAAAAGTATTTCTATTTTGCATGGTCCAATCATTGATCCCGAAAATTTCTACAATAAAATTAGGTAGGTCACTAGTATAGTTCCCTATCCACGATTCTGCTATTTACTTTTACTGAAAAAAAAATTACTGAAATAGAGGAGGAATTGTATCCCCCTGATGGGTAGAAAGAGTAAAGTAAGTACGACTTTGCATGCTTTGCTTATATACAAAGTAAGAAAGATTCTAATTGAATCCGTGAATCATTTTTCAGTCATTCATTGAATGATAAATAACTACAAGTGACGGAGATACACGATTTAAATAACGAAAGATCCAATATTTTAAAATTGTATCTAGAATGACTGGAAAGGTAGAAACAAGACCAGATATAATTTGATCATTATGAGCAAATCCAAAATCTTTGTAGATATAGCCAATCATTAGTTCCCAACCGTGGGGCGAATGGAATCCGATACATAAATCAGTTAATAAAAGAATAGAAAAAGCTTTTATTGTGTCGCTTAAATTATATAGGAATTCTTGAACCCAAGAGTTAAGAATAACAAGTTCTTCATTACCCAAAATAGCATAACCACTTAGAATAACGAAACAGATTAGATTTGTCGAGAAGTGCAAAATCGTATGGATACGATCCTCATTGTGCATCTTGATCAATTGGATCGTTTCTTTGTGGATTCCTATACGAAGTTTTTGTAGATGTGTTTCCGGGTATTCTTTTATCATTTCGTCCAACAGGAAGAGTTCCTCTACTTCTATGAATTGTTCTAGAATACTCTTTTCTTGAATATCATTCAAAATAGTTTCGGATTGCCTAGTATTCCACCAATTAGTAATCCAAGATTTCAGACTTTTATTAAATGAGAGAGAGATCCACCAGGGCAAAAATACTATAGATGCAAGATATAGAAGGGGAGTGAATGCTTTCTTTTTTGCCATTTTTTCATCTGTGAATTGTTAACGAACCCACCTCATTCGTTTACTTTATGTGATCTAATCTTTCTATCAAACATGACTTACATTATATTATAAATTCTAAGGTAGGGGCCCATGAATCTATTCTCTGTTTTTTTTTTGATTCAGTGCTTAGTCCTTGAATCTAAAAAGAATACAGAAATAGAAAATAAGAATCCACTTTGAATTTGAATGTTCGAATGAAATAGATATATATTATATTGTTTATTGTTTCCAGATATCTCAATTGATCAAATTCGAAACAATTGCCCTCTTTCGATAACTGCCCGAAAGAACCGCTTCAAATAATAAAGATTATTCTATTCAGATTTTGAGACGAAGGAGCTCCCTGTCTATATTCTATATCAAGATATCAATCAAATATGTCGAAAAATTTGCGCGGGTTATCTAGACTGTATATAGTCTAGAGTCCAGGAATAATTGAAAAAAAAAATTATGAAAAATATTATGATGATAAAAAATGAGTGACAAAAAAAGACAGAAAAGTTATCATTACGTTTATCATTATGTTATAAGAAAGAAATCTACTTGTTTAGTTCTTAAGGAGCACAAAAGAAAGGATAAAAGGGGAGGGGCTGATTGACAAAAGGAAAGTCGAGAAAATTTACAAGATATGATCTATCTGTATCTAACGTATCAACTCCAAATATTGAAAATAAAAAGCGAAAGTCTTTATTTCGAAATACTTTGATATATGAGATGAATCCATTATTTCGATTTCTTGCTTGTTTTGTTACTGAATTAAGTTGAGTGGTTTTACAGACGCATAAAAAACAATTTTTGTGGACAAAAAAAACAGTTTTGTTTTATGTTATGACTCTTCCGTATACGTCTTCTTTGGTTCGAATGGCCATTCTGAAGAAACCTCAATTTAGTTCTGCTATAGAAAAAAGAGGCTTCTTGGCTTGAGTTTTTTCCTCCTGCCGAGAAAGCATTTATTCTGCAATTCATTTCAAAAGACTTCAATCGGTACACGCAAAAAATAGGCCAATTCAGCAGCTTTTTGCTCAATTTCTCGTGGAGTCAAATTCTCATCAGTACGAGTCAAGGGAACGGCCCCCTGGCCTCTGATTTCCATATAAAGGACACGCCGAGCATAAATACCCTCTTTAACTTCTATTCTGATGGACTGAACATCTTTCATAAGGAATCGTAGAAAGATGCGACGATTTTTTCCAGGAAAACCCCAACGATAAATACATACTATTCCCTCTTTTCTATCGAATCTATCATAACCACTACCTACATTCCAAAAAATCGTGCACCACAAATAGGAACTAATAAAGAGACCCGCGATCCCATAGAAAGACATCACGATTCCTTGTGGAAAAAAAACTATTTGCTGAGACGGAAATAAAGATATCAAATTCCTACCAAGATAACTAGAAGTTCCAACTAATAAAAACCCTAACGAACCAAAAAAAAGGATAAAGGCCCAGCAGAAATTGCTTGTTTTTCGAGACCCCACTATAAAGTCTATCCATATAGATTCTGATCGCCAACTCATACATACTAGATCCAGTTGCATTTTATTGGAATTGAGAGAATAACCAAAAAAATTTGACTTGACTTTTTTTGTTTCCGAAGTAACTCTCATCAACTAGTACTATTTTGATATGAACTTTTAGAAGTAATTCATCAAATTGCTTAGATCTAAAATCATCCCCTTTATATGATCCCCTATATAGATCTACTAGATATATAGACTTTAATTTCATACATCCGTCCGGTACTGAGCCACTTGCTATAATTCATTTACCCCTATATCATGTTTACGTATACATAAGAGGAACTTTTTCATTTATGTTCGGGGAAGCCGGATGTTATACAATATTCTACTAAATAGATATCCGTGGCATCTAAGTCTTGAAAAAAAAAATAGATAAGATTTGGTCTTGGCCTTGGCCCCATCGAATCTAAAAAATCTTAGTTTTTTGAACATACAAAGATAAAGAAGCCATTGCAATTGCCGGAAATACTAGGCCTACTAAAGGCACAAAAATAGAGGGAAAGCTGCTGAAAGTTGTCATAAAATGGGTACCTCAATTTAATATTTGTACCTGTTATTGTTATATTGTTAGTTATAAATATATCTTATAATAATTATAATAGAATTCGTATATTATACTAAGTATATCTAAATACTAAGTATATCTAAGCGAGTATAGATATCTAATAAGTGCAAGGAATGTAGAATTAAATAAAAGGACTTGCCCATCTTTCTATCTTTCTAAATGAAATAAAATAGGTGTATGATAAGATAATCCACTTTCTTTATTATCTTACTTTATTCTTACTTTTCTTATTATTATTATTCTATTGTTATTTGATCTTTTAATTTTCTAATTTGAATTTAATAAAGAAAGAGTTTCTTACAAATTGTCGAAAGATTCGATTCGTTAGAATCCGATCCAAGAACAGGGATTTTTAGTAAAAATAGAATTCTCGGGAGATATAGAAAGATGCAAAACTTTATATTTATATTTTTTCTATATTTGAATTATATATACATACGCAATAGAGCAAGATAAAATTCGTTTTATTTGTCTCGCCAAATTCGAATTTCATTTCACAGAAGTAAAAATTCGCTTTTTATCTTGTTACTAGAGGTTTACTCATTAGTAATCAGTAATATCGAAAAAAAAAAGAATTATCCACATAATTCGTTTTTCGACAATTCCATTTTATGTCACAAAGTCAAAGCCCGCATAATGGGCTTTGACTTTGATTCTGATAAACTAACTAACTACCTTTTCACTACAAAGAAAATAATTTAACTTAAGACTCTACTTGATTTAATTTTGATTCAAAGGAAAAAAACCGTGGAGCTGAACTAACTCACTCAGAACACCTTTTAAAAGATTACGTGGTACGATTAGATCGAATAAACCCTTATGGAATAAATATTCAGCCGCCTGTGAACCTTCAGGTACTGTTTTATTCAATGTTTGCTCAATTACTCTTTTACCCGCAAATGCAATATAGGCATTGGGTTCAGCAATAATGATATCTCCCAACATACCAAAACTCGCGGTCACTCCACCAGTAGTAGGAGATGTAAGAATTGATACATAAAATAACTTTTTATTTGATTGATAATCATATAAAGCGGAAGATATTTTAGCCATTTGCATCAAGCTCAAACTTCCTTCTTGCATGCGTGCTCCTCCGGAAGCACACACTAGAATAAGAGGTAAAAAATGATTGGTAGCATATTCGATCAAACGGGTGATTTTCTCGCCTACTACGGATCCCATACTACCCCCCATAAACTGAAAATCCATAACCCCGATTGCTATAGGAATACCGTTTAGTTGACCCGTGCCTGTTTGAATAGCCTCAGTTAATCCTGTCTTTCTTTGATAAGAATCAATACGATCTTTATAAGGCTCTTCTTCAGACTGAAATTCAATGGGATCCAGCGAGATCATGTCTTCATCCATAGGACCCCAAGTACCTGGATCAATCAAAAGTTCGATTCTATCTGAACTACTCATTTTCAAATAATATCCACATTGTTCACAAATATTCATTTTTGACTTAAGCAATTTCTTATAATTTAATCCATAACAATTTTCGCATTGAACCCACAAATCCTTGTATAGATCGAGATCATTAGAACTTTCTTTTAGAGTTAAATCATTACCGTTTGCGCGAGTTCTTATATTGAAATTCTTGCCTTCACTACTATTTCCACCTTCACCACAAATATAATTATAAATATAACTATCATTGTAATTGTCACTACCACTTAAAATGTAACTATCACTACAGATTTGAGAACGAAGATAAGAGTCAATACAACTATTAATGTGATTATTCCAACTATAGTTAGAATCATACAAATTCAAATCATAGTGGGGATCATCATTTTTCGATCCATTATTTATATAACTAGAATTACGATAACTATAAAAAAAACTTTCTAGTTCACTCAAAAAAGAATGATCATTATCAATCTCAAAAATTTTATTTTCACTATCAAAATATATGGAATAACTATCCTGATTACTATCCCTAATTAAAAAGGTGTCATCAGAAATGAAATTCCGAATGTCTTTGACGCCAACTAAATGATCAACCTTACTGTAATAACTAGAGCTGTCACTACAACCATGAATGTTTTTATCCGTATCATTTCTAGCCGGGTCTTCGTTTACACTAGTATTTTCAATAGGACTAGGACCAAGGCTATCCATTGATTTACTTCGCCCACATCTGTATTCTAATTCCCCCTTAGACAAGATCAAATTGAACCATGATTTTTCCATAGAGCTTTCTTGCCTCTATTTACATGAAAGTACAATAGATGAATAGTCATTCGATGAAAAATCAATTGAATATTTTATTTCCTATCAGGCTACGCATAATAGATACAATCGCTAGGGTTATTAACTAATAATGAGTGAATATTGAAGGAAACGATTCTTGTTTGTGAGAACCTGGAGTATCAGTTCATTATAGATGATAGAGCTCTTTTTTCTTTTCAATTAGAAATATAAATTTTCAATTCGAAATAGTGATTTCCCCATGTTGTGTAAAATTCGCACTGAAAAAATTGACAAAATAAATTTTTCTCCTATCAAGTTTTTCGTAAAATCTCGTCTACTAATACAATAAGTTTCTATTCCAACACGGAACGAAAAGGACAACATACAGGATGGGTAGAAGAAGTTGTGACGCTTGGCTCGATCCATGATCCGAAACCGCGGGATATAGGATAGAAAAGAATACACCAATCCTAAGGATCCATACATAGGATTAATTATGGACCCAGGAAAAAATTTGAGTTGTGTTTATGTTTAGTCTTTTATTTTTGTATTTAAGATCTTGTATATCTGGAGAAAAATATATCTATCCAAAATATAGACAATAGGATCGGCTCAATCCTTTTAGTAAAAGATTGGGCCGAGTTTAATTGCAATTCAACAAAGCAACGGTAATTACTGGATTACAAAGTAGCCATTGCTTCGAATTCAAATTTTATTTATTGCTTCGAATTCAAATTTTATTTA